AAAGGAGAATCTAAAAAATCATATTTTCATACAATATCTTAATTGAATTATATGTAATGATCAATAAATTAAGTTGAATTCTATATCTACACATACCAAAAACATAGCAAAATCCTAGTACCAATCTAATCTATTCTATAGATATTTGGACTAGAGTTGACAAACAAACAAAACCAGCAATATACTTTATTAGTATCGAATAGAAATCTAAATGGGGCGTGGCCAAGTGGTAAGGCAACGGGTTTTGGTCCCGCTATTCGGAGGTTCGAATCCTTCCGTCCCAGAACATATATATATTCTATGAGAATATAGGTTGTTTTTTTAACAATGTTCTGTTTAAAATCGAAATGTTAGCTGGAATGTGATTGTTGTTTCTTATTTTTTTCTTCGATGAATCGTTTTTTTTTCAAAAACTGAATCGAGATGCGAAAGAATCCATATTCCCTATCTCGTATTCTCTACCTCCTAAATTAGCCTAATTAGATTCAATTTTATTTTTTGTGGATTTCTTGACTTTTCGCCAAGAGGGGGTTTTTGGTACTAATTTAATTCACTTTTAATTCACTAAGTCTCTTAATTCTTAATCAATGAGTTAGGCTAAAATAAAAAAAAAGGAGCAAAAACTTGACTTAATCTGGACTTGTTTGGCTTTGTGTCTAGACAGCTCGCATTTCGTAAAAATAAAAAAGACTAGGACACCCCTTTCGTTTCTTTTGATTTATGCTGCATCAGTCCCATAGAATGGGGTAGATAGGAGTTAATCAGTAATGGGAAGGCGTTCATTTCAATATCTATAAACGGTGACAATTGCTCAGTCTATTTGATCGAATTGATAGATACGAAACCCTCCCCATTCCTTGGATTTTATCAATCAGATGAAAAAAAAAAAAAAGACTTATCTTTTTTCCTAAGACGATCAAAAGTTATTTTTAACTATCAAAGTTTATTCAAATAATGATGTCGAAAAGGGAACTTTCGAAATTTCGAATAAATTTCGAAAGATAAATAGTTTTAATCATTCCTTAGAAGCTGAATCTTTGCTATTTGAAGAAGTATGAAATAGGTCAATCTCTCCTATTGAGTCACGTGAAGATGCAGAATCAAAAAGAACTCATTTATTCGTCTTATTTATTATTATTTATATATTTATATATATAAAATATATATAAATTATTTATTATATATATTAATTAATATGTTAGACAAATTAATATTAGCGATGGGGTCTTCTTCAGAAAAATCTTTATACACCTATATCTATAGTATATAGATATAGAAAATACTATAGATTATGGTGTTTATACATCAGCCCAACCAATGACTATTCATGATTCCATAATTGAATCAATTCCATACCGGTTCTTAGAGGAATGTTATGGTAAAACTTCGTTTGAAACGATGTGGTAGAAAGCAACGTGCGACTTGAAGGACACGATCCGTTGTGGATTTATACATCCACCATTTTATGTAGGAATGAAGGTGCTCTTGGCTCGACATCATTGGTAATGTAAATAGTCCATGATGGAGCTCGAGTAGAAAGTATTAATTTATTTCTTGGGGCAAGGGTCTAGGGTTAATGCCAATCAATAAAAAAATTGGAACAACTTCGTAAATATATCTTCGGTATGGAAATCGAAAGAATCCAATTCGAGCAAGTTTCCAATTCAAAAATTTCTTGGAATTGATCAAACTTTTTCGATCCAAAGTGTTTCACGCGGGAATCCATCGTCTGTAGGATTCTTTCATAGAAATCGCAAAAAGGGTATGTTGCTGCCATTTTGAAAGGATTAAAAAGCACCGAAGTAATGTCTAAACCCAATGATTTAAAATAAAACAAAGATAAAGGATCCCAGAACAAGGAAACACCTTTTTAATTGTCTTAATAACTGGATCAGACTGAAGAATCCAAATCGATTTTAAACGAGACAAACAAAAAAGGAGGAAAGACCGCTCAATAAATGAAATTGCCAAAATATTTTTCTTTGAACTGTTTGAAAGTTATCCAACTTGAGTTATGAGAGTACGGATGGTTTCTTTTTCATTTTAAGAAAGAAAGAAGAAAAAAAAGACTTACATCTTTAATTGATTTGATCATTTTATGGACCGAGTTGTCATTTCTTAGATAGAATTCCATACAGAGACAAAACCTCGAATCAATCATTTTTCTCGAGCCGTACGAGGAGAAAGCTTCCTATACGTTTCTAGGGGGGGTGTTGTTCATCTACATCTATCCCAATGAGCCGTCTATCGAATCGTTGCAATTGATGTTCGATCCCGAAGAGAAGGAAAAGATCTTCGTAAAGTGGGTTTTTATGATCCGATAAAGAATCAAACTTATTTAAATGTTCCTGCTATTTTATATTTCCTTGAAAAAGGGGCTCAACCTACAGGAACTGTTCAGGATATTTTAAAGAAGGCGGAGGTTTTTAAGGAACTTCGTCCTAATCAACCAAAATTCAATTAAGGAACTAAATTAAGGAAATACAAAAAAGGGGGTAAT